CTATTTTTGTAGAATGCAAATATTAAATGAAACTTTTTCAAAATGAAACAAGCAAACACCTTATAAAGAGAGCTTGTATGTAAAAATATAATGCTTAAAAATATATGTCGAAATTTAGTTCAGACATATATATCAATGATATTTATTTGTATAGAAAAAGATGTTTTTGTTGTGTAAAAAATTACATAAAATTTTAATATACTAGATAGGGAACGAACTGCCTCACGGCGTTCTTAACCCAACTCACGTACCATATTAATATGATGAACTCTCATACCTACTAAACCTTATTCAAGTATTAAAGATTTAACACCATTTTTGCAATCGCTTATAAAAAATATTTTTATACTGTGGGTAAAATTTAGTGAAGGAACTTGACAGGTACGAAACTTTTTATAAAAAGGTTATATTAGCAATCTTAGGATATTGGGCTATAACCTTCAACTTAACATTTTCAATGAATTTTGTTAAATCTAATCTTGGAACTTATCAAGTGTCTAAAACCCTAAATATGAACTGGAATTTTGGGTTCATTTTAGGTATGTTATTAACTTTTCAAATATTATCAGGATTTTTATTGACTTTTGTGTTCCTTCCAAGCAAATTGAATGCATTCGGATGTTTGAACACCGTTGCCGTTGAAGGTAACGTAGGATGGTTTATTCGTTTATACCATTCATTGGGAGTCTCAGCTTATTTCTTAGTGATGTTTTTCCATATTATAAAAGCTATTTGGTATTCAGGAAAATACTTAATATGGACATGGTCCACTGGTATTGTACTGTTACTAACTAGTATTGCAGTTGCATTCATGGGGTATATACTTCCAGATGGTCAAATGAGCTTCTGGGGTGCCACAGTTATAGCTAATCTACTTGGTTTCTTAGGAGATGGCAAAATCTTAGTATTCGGAGATTTTATGGTAGGAGAGAAAACTCTTCAAAGATTTTATACTTTACATGTTTTACTACCTCTTGTAATCTACGGTATAGTTGTACTTCATATCTACTATCTTCATAGAGATGGAAGTTCAGGTCCTATGACTTTAGACGAAATATATCAGAAAACATGGTTTCCTGATGCAGGATTACCTGGAGATACAAAATTAATGATTATGGTATTGTGTTCAATTTCCATTCAATTGAGTTACGGTATTCTATTGGTATTTCAATCAGATACTGATAATTCTATTTTAGCAAATGATTTGTCTACTCCTTTACATATTGTACCAGAATGGTATCTACTATTATTTTACTCTACTTTGAAAGTATTTCCAACTAAAGTAACAGGATTGTTAGCAATCCTAATGTTGATACAATTGTTTGTATCTTTTTCAGAATCAAGAACTTTTAGTAATGTAATAAGTGTCGTTTTCTATCATCGTCTATGGACTGTAGCAATTGTTACATTAGTCCCTTTGTTGTTTATTATTGGGTGTATTGGAAAAATGGTTGTCACGATAGCTGTAGGATATGTGTGCTATTGCGCACTATCAATGGCTGCAACATTCATCAGAAAATCTCTTGATGAAGTTGCTGCAAGAATTAATATGGATCTATACATATATAGAGTTTAACCGCTACCAAGTCTATTCTTAAAAAAATTTAAGACTCGATATATATTGTTTCCATTGCGTTTTTCTTAGTTATTTTTACAAACAAAAAGTACACTAGGCATGCAATACCGAACAGGACCAGTTGAATTTCATTTTTAGCATTGCTGCTAGAAGTTTAGCTAAACAGAACTTGTTTGTTTTTAAACCATAACTTCGACTTATTAACATATTTTTCTTGTTAACTATTTGTACGATAATTACGTCAAATACCTAAAGAGTCATCAATGATTTTATCCTTAATTAATTTAAAATGACACAAAGTGGGACAATGAATAGATGTGTACCACTCTTGTAATTCAAGAGAGAATTCATAAGTAACCTCTGTGAAAGTGAATAGCGAGATGGGAATTGTGCTTCTATAGTTTAATGTAATTTTTGAATCTCGAAAAGTAGAAAAAAGATAGCGTTATAGCTCTTGCAGTCAGTACGAAGTCGAAACAAGGTAGTTGACAGTGAACTTGTAGCTGAACAAAGTAAGTAAACAGACGCTTAGTCAATAGCTGTCTTTATAACAAAGTAATAAAACATTCGAATATCTAAATATCGTCCTTAGTTTGTTTAACGTAGATGATATTCCTTTATAGAAACTTAAGTTCTATCAGCATACGTATATAACATTGACGGTTATAAATACGTGTCGAGCAGTGTGTTCAGAGTAGTCGTTACGCATATAACATTAAATTCTTTATTTCAAGATGAATCCGATATGATGATGTTATAAAAAATGGCTAATGATATTGTTTAATATCAGCTTGGGATTATCAAACAGTATATTATGTATCTTAATTTACTGTCAGCTAAAACGTATCAAATTCTCTACTCTGTTACCTTGAAAACTTTTATTTATTTCAAATCTATACAGTTTACTATACTAAAAATAGCAATAATGTTAATGCTATCCAAATCATTTCTACAAAATGCCAATATACTCCAGCATTAAAATCTTCATCTCTTAAAGATCCATCATCATCGTATAAATATGATTGGATCAACACAAAAACACCTCCCATACATACGTGTAATGAGTGTAATCCTGTCAATATGAAGAAGTATAGTGTCATCCAATAGTTGTTTACATAAGAAAGTAGCAATGAATATTCATCATTTTGTAATGATAAGAATATTACGCCAACTAGTAACAGTTGCTCCATGAAGAAATCAACTTCAAAGCTAGCGCCTTCTTGTATTCTGTGCAATATTATAGAAACTAGTACACTACCTATGTTTAGCACATCTGATATTTGAAGATATGCTTCTACATTTAGCTCAGCTAATAACATAGGATTTGATAGTCTTAAATGAAGGTATCCCCATATAAATGTTGAAAATACCATTATTTCGGAAAAGATGAACATACCAAATATGGAATACATTATAGCTGTAGATGATGTCATTATCTCTCTAATGCTACTTATGAATATAGTCAAACTATTCATAAAGAATTCTCCAATACTTAAGTATTTCAACGTTGTTCCGTATAACAAATGTTGATTTACGTACATTATAATAAAGTTCTTATATATGGAATCAATATATTCCAGGGTATCTAATCCTGTACTATAAAGCAGATATAGAGTTTCAGATTAGTTAATTATATTAACGTACTTTAGAGACTGATTGTACGCTGTTTCGTATTTGACTATATAGGTTAACTTACATAGTCCATATTATGTACACAATATGAGGAGCGTCTGTTGAATACCTACATAAGATAATGCTAAGATTTATATCAATGTATATTATCTGATACCTGTTCAGTGGCCAAAAGCTCAACAACAAGGATCTCTTTTAAAGTAAGAATTGATTATCTAAATAATGATCATGCGAATGGTACAACGACTTCTCTATTGTCTCCACTAAGTGCCCTATGAAATAGACATGGCTTTGAATAGGAAGTCTGATATACTGTGACGGTAAGACCCTGTGCACCTTTACTTTCCCTAAAAAATAGTTTTGCAAAACATCAAGGTATGGTGAGACGACATGGAGGTGTCAATAGGTTAAGTACATTAGAGCTGTAATTAACCTTTAACCTGTTATCCCTGGCGTACCTTGTTACCAATTATAGTTGTTAGCTCTATATGAAATTTATGTAGAATATATATATTACTTCATCTTCTCAATCATGAACTCATTTAATGCCTAACATGAATTTACTATACTTGGATTACGCAGTGTTGCCGCGGCTGCTGGCACTGCATGATTTTACAATATAATATCCAACCCTTATGTATGCTTGAATGCTGTAACCAAATTTTTATAATAAGTTTGAAATACTTTATGTAGTTATATATAATATTGCTAGCATATTTAACGTCTAGTACTATCTGACGTCTAATATCAATTCCTACTTCCATCATCTTGTTACTCTTAAATATTTTAATAATATAATAACTATGGTTCCCTTCTAGAATTATGTTAATTTGAGTAATGAAAATATCAGTATATACAGTAACTTATTATAGGTCATTGCTCTTCATAAAAGATTTCACAGAGAACAATCTATAATTGTTCAGTTGGAATTTATCTGTTAACTTTATTTCATCCAACACCGATTCAAAGGTGTAAGGTGCATACCAACGTATTGAATAAAGTTAGATTACAATCTTTACTGGAATATTTAATTATATTAAGCACCAGTAAGATGTAGCGTGCAAAATCGAATTAAACAACATGTTTCATTGATTCCACTACTCATGACATTTCAATATGTATGTTTAGTGCTGACTGACATCCAAGGCAAAGAATTGTAACACGTTAAGTACTGGTGAATTGGATGATTCTGGCTTAGTGTAATTATAAAAATATACAAGTCAATGTATTTAAAATTTATCTAACATCCAAACTTTAAGTTACTTGATAGCGGTTAATCTTTCCTATTCCTTACGTACTCTGGCTATATCAACTTTACACTTGAAGCAAGACTCTTAGACGCAAACTTCCCGGCTAAACTTTCCCTCATATTACATGTCAAAGCAAGATTGTCTATAATGATATAATAAATAATATAAACATCTTTAAAATTAACATCATAGATGCACCTATTGTACATAAGAAATTCCATCCCCACATATCATCTGGATAATCTGGAATTCTTCTTGGAAGAGGTGAGAAACCTGCAAAGTGCATTGGAATAAATGTAAACAATACAGATATCATAAATATTGGAGCCATTAACAAAGTGACTTTATTAGTAAATATTACACCAAATAGCATTCTTTGAATATATATTATGAAACATATCAGTGACATAATAGCACCTATAGACAGTACAAAATGGAAATGACCAACAACATAAACTGTATCATGCAAAGCTATATCTACTCCGGAATTTCCAAGTACAACACCAGTTGTACCACCTATAACAAAGTTAACAACAAACAATATAGCAAATAATACAAGACCTAAAGATCTGATTGACTCAACACATTGTAATGTTGTAACCCAATTAAATATTTTGTTCCCTGTAGGAAGAGCTATAAGTATAGTGACTGTTGTAAAGAATCCGCGAGTATCAGCTTCCAATCCTGAAGTATACATGTGATGTCCCCATACCAAACATCCCAATAAAGCAATAGAGGCCATAGCCAATATCATAGTTTGATTACCAAACATTTCTTTTGTTGAATATGTTGATAATAACAAACTGATTATACCAAAACCTGGCAATATCATTATGTACACCTCTGGATGTCCAAAAAACCAGAATAAGTGTTGATATAACACTGGATCTCCTGAGTTTGAAGATTCGAAGAACATTGTATTATAGTGTCTGTCGAAAAATACCATTAGGAACACAGCAGTAACCACAGGTAAAGACAACAGTAATAGGAAAGAAGTAAGTATAACTGACCAAACAGTTGGAAGAATTCTATCTATAACGTAACCTATAGCTTTTATAGAAGAAAAAGTAGTTATAAAGTTTACACTACTTAAAGTACTAGCTATACCAGCGGCAAGTAAACCAAATATAACTAAATCTATTCCAATACTAGAAATAGAAGTAGAAAGAGGCGGATACAAAGTCCATCCAGTACCACTTCCAATCTCCAAGTACACAGAAGACACAACTAAAGCAAATCCTATTGGCTGCAACAATAGGCTATATAAATTCACTCTAGGAAAGACAACATCACAGGACCCAAGCAGAACTGGATAGAGATAATTTCCAATTCCTCCAAATAGTCCCGTCATTATATTGAAAAAGACCATAATTAATCCGTGCAGCGTGAATAAAAGGTTATAAACTTCTAGAGTATCCATAGTTACAATTTTTAGTCCACTCATACTGAGTTCGGTTCTTATGAGTACACTCATATAAAACCCTATAACTCCAAACCAGTAGGCAAACCACAAGTATGATATACCTATTATCTTATGATTTCCGGAAACGGATCTCATAACAATAGATGTTAATACAGACACAA